GCTTATTCGACCCAATCGTACCACGTAATCCTTTAAAAGGTGTTCTGGGTGAGTTATTTCAGCTTCACGGTTTCTTTCCCTTGAATCAAAATTCAATTTAAATCAAGTTATTTTTTATTTTTACTTTGATTACTAGAAAATAAATACTTGTGCACCCCCCCAAAAAATAAAAAATAATAAGCATGGAGTTTTACTTCAGGTCATAAGATCTAATTGTATAAAGGATCAGAAGTTGTTGATAATCACTTTATTATTAGTTTCCCAAGATCCTATTTTATTTCTACCTATATTCATGATTAGTAATCGGGAAGACCCCACCCGCAGGATAAAGGGGTTAATTCTTAACCTAAATTATTAAAATCAAAAATGCATGTTCCCTTAATTATATTACTTAATTACTATAAATAAAATATTGAATAATTAAAATGTAGAAAATAGAGAAAGGGAATAGGAATCTTGCATTTTTGATTTTCTATAATTCAATTCCCTGATAACGTAACTTCTATTTTTTATTTACTCGGAATCCCTGTTGGATCAGATTCTAACGAATCCTTTGATAACTTGTAAGAAACTTTTTTGGTCTTTACTTTAACTTTATTTAGAATTAGAAGATAAGTATAAGGGAACGATAATAATATTATGTATATAAGGTGAATAGGTACGCTTATTTAGTTCTACATTTCTTGTACCTATATCTATTATTATATACTGATAATATAATAGATATACTTATCATAAGATATCTTTATAACAGGTACAAATATTAAATCGAGGTATCCATTCTATGCCAACTTTCAACTTACCCGCTTTTTTTGTGCCTTTAGTAGGTCTAGTATTTCCGGCAATTGCGATGGCTTCTCTATTTCTTCATGTTCAAAAAAACAAGATTGCCTAGATTTGATGGGACCCAATCTCATCCATTTTTTTTTCAAGACTCGTACTTGGATCATAATACCGATATCTATACCTATTTATTTAGTGGAATAGGGTACAACATGTGTCTTCTTCCGAACACAAATGAAAGAGCTGTTATGCACGTGAAAACATGACATCATATAGATAAATGCATTATATCCATTTTAAAATGGGTCAGCGGATGTATGAAATGGAAAGTAAAAGTATCTATATGTATGTAGATATCCATAGTGGGATCATAGGAAGGGGATATTTTTTTTTATATCTAACGGATTCGATGAATTACTCCTAATGGTTCACATCATAATAATAGTGCTAGTTGATGGGAGTTACTTCGGGAACAAAAAGAAAGTAAAATTCATTTGGGTTATTCTCTCAATTCCAATAAAATGAAACAACTGGGTCTAGTATGAACTGGCGATCAGAACGTATATGGATAGAACTTATAACGGGGTCTCGAAAAACAAGTAATTTCTGTTGGGCCTGTATCCTTTTTTTAGGTTCACTAGGATTCTTATTGGTTGGAACTTCTAGTTACCTTGGTAGGAATCTGATATCCTTATTTCCTTCTCAGCAAATCCTTTTTTTTCCACAAGGGATCGTGATGTCTTTCTATGGAATCGCGGGTCTGTTCATTAGCTCTTATTTGTGGTGCACAATTTCGTGGAATGTAGGGAGTGGTTATGATAGATTCGATAGAAAAAAGGGAATAGTGTGTATTTTCCGTTGGGGATTCCCTGGAAGAAATCGTCGAATCCTACTTCAATTCCTTATGAGAGATATTCAGTCGATTAGAATAGAGGTTAAAGAAGGCATTTATCCTCGGCGTGTACTTTATATGGAAATCAGAGGTCGGGGTGCCGTTCCCCTGACTCGTACTGATGAGAATTTGACTCCAAGAGAAATTGAACAAAAAGCTGCAGAATTGGCCTATTTTTTGCGCGTACCAATTGAAGTATTTTGAAATGAATTGAAGAATGAATGCTTTTGCAGCATTGAGTAAGGAACTCATTAATTATATATATATTTGTTGTTATATAACAACTTCCGTTTTTTTTAGGGCGCTCATTCGAGCAAAAGCAGACGCATATGGAACAAGCAGAAAACAAAGTTAAGTTGTTTTTGTCCACCAAAAGACTTTTTTCATACTAATAACACTAAGTTAAGTATGGATTCATCACATATATCCGAACATATATAATTCCTCTTTTTTGGTCCAATATTTTGGAATTGATATGTATGTTAGATATAGATGGATCATATCTTGTATATATGGAATTCTGTTTTGTCAATCGATGTTTCTTTGTTATCTTTTATTTTCCTTTTTAAGGATCAAAAGATTAGATCGTTTATAACTATAACCATTCTATTTCTCTCTTTTTTTGCTACTCATTCTTGATTTCATCATATCAATATTTTTCCTAAAATTCCCTCAGCTATTCCAAGGCTATGGTATGGGTAGCCAGCGAAATTTTTCGAAATAATGGGTCTAAGGGGTTTCTTTTGCCCCGAAATCCAAAAGGATTCATTTTTTGAAATGACTCGTTCGGGCATTCATCGAAAAGATGCAATTGGTTCGAATGAAGAAATAAGAAAACAAAATAAAATATTGTTTCCAGATCCAAGAACTAACCAATTAATTAAAAAAGGGGGGGTAGGTCTATGGATTCAATACCTTGTTATAGAACTCATGTTTCATGGAACTAGCGGATTGGGGAGAGTCGAGTAATGAGGCGGTTTCATTAACAATTCACAAATTAAAAATGCCAAAAAATAAAGCATTCAACCCCCTTTTATATCTTACATCTATGGTTTTTTTGCCCTGGTGGATTTCTCTCTTATTTAATAAAAGTATGGAATCCTGGGTTACTAATTGGTGGAATGCCGGGCAATCTGAAGTTTTTTTGAATAATATTCAAGAAAAGGGCGTTCTAGAAAAATTCATAGAATTAGAAGAACTATTCCTTTTGGACGAAATGATAAAGGAGTCCTCGGATACACATATACAAAAGCTTCGTATAGGGATACACGAAGAAACAATACAATTGGTCAAGATGTACAATGAGGGTCATATCCATACCATTTTAGACTTTTCGACAAATATAATAAGTTTCGCTATTCTATGTGGTTATTATATTCTGGGTAATGAAGAACTCATTATTATAAATTCTTGGGTTCGGGAATTTATCTATAACTTAAGCGACACAATAAAAGCTTTTTCTATTCTTTTATTAACTGATTTATGTATCGGATTCCACTCGCCTCACGGTTGGGAACTAATGATCGGTTCTGTCTACAAGGATTTTGGATTTTATCATAATAATCAAATTATATCCGGCCTTGTTTCCACCTTTCCAGTCATTCTAGATACAATTTTTAAATATTGGATCTTCCGTTATTTAAATCGTGTATCTCCGTCACTTGTAGTGATTTATCATTCAATGAATGACTAAAGAATGATTCACTGATAGGAATCTAATCATTATGTTTCTATACTACCCATCCAAGGAATTCCTCCTGGATTACAGTAAAATAGCAGAATCGTGGATAGGGAACTCTACTAGCAACCTACCCAATTTATTGTAGAAATTTTCGGGATCAATGATTGGACCATGCAAAATAGAAATATCTTTTCTTGGATAAAGGAACAGATGACTCGATCCATTTCCGTATCGATCATTATATTTATATATGTAATAACTCGGACATCTATTTCACATGCGTATCCCATTTTTGCACAACAGAGTTATGAAAATCCACGAGAAGCAACTGGGCGTATTGTATGCGCCAATTGTCATTTAGCTAATAAGCCCGTGGATATTGAGGTTCCACAAGCGGTACTTCCGGATACTGTATTTGAAGCAGTTGTTAGAATTCCTTATGATATCCAACTGAAACAAGTTCTTTCTAATGGGAAAAGGGGGTCTTTGAATGTGGGGGCCGTTCTTATTTTACCTGAGGGATTCGAATTGGCCCCCCCCGATCGTATTTCTCCGGAAATGAAAGAAAAGATGGGCAATCTTTCTTTTCAAAGTTATCGTCCCACTAAAAAAAATATTCTTGTGATAGGTCCTGTTCCTGGTCAGAAATATAGTGAAATCACCTTTCCTATTTTGTCTCCGGACCCCGTTACTAAAAAAGACGTTTACTTCTTAAAATATCCTATATATGTGGGCGGGAATAGGGGAAGGGGTCAAATTTATCCCGATGGAAGTAAGAGTAACAATACAGTCTATAATGCTACAGCATCGGGTATAGTAAGCAAAATAGTACGTAAAGAAAAAGGGGGGTATGAAATAACCATAGCGGATGCATCGGATGGACACTTAGTCGTTGATATTATACCTCCGGGCCCAGAAATTCTTGTTTCAGAGGGTGAATCCATCAAGCTTGATCAACCATTAACGAGTAATCCCAATGTGGGGGGATTTGGTCAGGGAGATGCAGAAATAGTACTTCAAGACCCATCGCGTGTCCAGGGTCTTTTTTTCTTCTTGGCATCTGTTATTCTGGCACAAATCTTTTTGGTTCTTAAAAAGAAACAGTTTGAGAAGGTTCAATTGTCCGAAATGAATTTCTAGAGCCATTTATTTTATTTCTATTTCGAAACATTAAGTTGATAAAAATAAGAAACTTCTTGTTTGTTGATCGATGCGATTATGTATGGTCAAAAATAATAATAAATCATGAAAAGCCCTTTGCTTGCTTTGTTTATACTGTTTTTCTTCAAACTATTTGGAATTACTTGTATTCCATCGCTAATAATTAATATATTATCATGTAGGTTGCGAAGAATATTTTTTTATTGATTTGACCCCGAGCCCCTACTTTTTTTTTCAGTCCAAATTTTTTGGTTTGACTACGTTGACTAGAAAATTTTTGAACGTTTATGTTATGTAATGAATAAAAGTCTCGTTGGAAGCCATTAAAGAGTAAGAATGGACCTTGCCCCTCAAATTCGGGGGGCATGGTCCATTCTTACTCTTTAATGGCTACAACACAGTTCATACGATTACTACAGGGATGAGCCTAATCCAGAATATGAACCATAAAAAAAAATACCTAGTAAACCGATCACAAGAATA